GATCACTAATCCAAGACCAGAATATTCAGAGGACTCTTCTGATCAAACAATAAATTGTCAGCAAAGTTGTTTCTTTTTTGTTTTCTTGAAATCCAAAGAATTTTGATTACTTTATACATAGGTCATCGATTCAACATTGGATAAAAAATGAGGGGAATCCTCATTTTTGGCATTTTTTTTTGCAAAAACAGAAAAAAAAAAGGTTCAAATCATTTTATCGACATGAGTGTTATATATCGAAAAAAGAAATTCGGTAGTAAAATATTAACATAATAGTAGAAAGCGTACTATCCTGTGCCCGGACTTGAAACAAACGGTTTAGCTTTAACCATGTTAATGGTCCCCCATTATTGGTTCGTAGAGGATCAAAGTGGATTTACCAATGAATGACGAAATGCTATGGTTCTTCAATATGATTTTAAAATTTAGTCATAAGTAATTCGCGAGATGATGCACCTTTTTTTCGTAGTTATAACTAGAAAAGTACAGTTGGTTGTATCCAACCTATTCTTGAAATAAACAACCCGCACACACTCCCTTTCCAAAAAAAATCAATACACCAAGCACTACACTTAGATTTATTGGATTTGTTGCTAAAATATCGGTATTCAATCCGAAACTCCCCGCAGATGGCCAGTAACCCAAGGAAATGAAAGAATCGGTTATATTTTTCATATTATCTCCTTTTCTAGATAAAATTAATTATCTATTTTTTATTTATTTATATGTTTCTTTTTTACTTCTTCTTTATAATTTTGAAATTGATAAATAGAATTGAAAAAGAAATCCATTTATAAATGGATTTCTTTTTCAATTGACAATTTCCAAAAAACAATAAGAACTATACTTATTATATTAGAATTAGGTGCCAAGGTTGATTGATGTCAATTGCTTTTCCTTTGTTGGAACAATTTCTAAAATGAGTTCCATTGAACCTTGAATTAAGAAGAGGAAAGAGTCACTACGCTAATTCCTCATCCACAAATAAGTCTCTCCCCATACATAGGGTATTGTACCAATGAATAAATAATTGTAAGAGTGAAAGGTTCATAAAATGAAAAAAAAAAAAAACACGAACAGAAAGTTCAAAGAAATAAAAAAGAATACATAGTGTTTGTTTTTTTTAGGATTCAAATTAAACAAAAGGATTTGCAAATAAAAGTGCTAATGCTACAACCAATCCATAAATGGTTAAAGCTTCCATAAAAGCCAGACTAAGCAATAAAGTCCCTCGTATTTTTCCCTCCGCCTCAGGTTGTCTGGCAATACCTTCTACAGCTTGGCCTGCAGCAGTACCTTGACCAATCCCAGGCCCAATAGAAGCAAGCCCTACGGCCAACCCAGCAGCAATAACGGAAGCGGCAGAAATAAGTGGATTCATGATAAGCTCCTCACACCAAAATAAAGAAATGGTTAATGATACAATCAACCAATAAATTATAACTTATTATTCCATTCCTAAGATTTATACAGTCGAAGTAACTAAAAACTCCGAATTGAAGTAATAATATGATTGAATCATCAGAACTATTTGAATATCTTTTTTTTTTAGTTCCTATTCATCCACGTAGTTTTTGTGAATCCATACTATACTCTTTTCATTCTTCCATTTTTTTTTTTTCTTGATTGAATCTCGGTATTCATTCAATAGTCAATTCACAACTACAGACGAAACGGAAGGACTTCAACTAGAATCCATATATAAATTCCCAGTCCTAGAGCATATCTTTAGTTCATATAAAACCAGTTAATACCTAATATCACATATACTTGTGTTTCTTACCTAATGTAAACCTATTATTCATATTTTAGAGTCAATCGGATTCGAGAACCATTCTTATAAACATACACAAGTGTTGTCTTATAGTAATTCGATTCACTACGTCTAATTCGATTCCACACTCCCCTAACAAATACTTTTTTTTTCATATCTTTTTTTGTAAATCCTTTCCTACTAATATCGTAATCTTTTTTTTTTCCTATTACTCTCTAGATCTTATATATTTTGCTTATTTATATATTATTTTGCTATTTTTATTCCCTAAATAGATTATCTTCCGCCATGTATATATTGGCTTGAGCTAAACTATTTCTAAAACTAATCAATGATGACCCTCCATGGATTCGCCTATATAAGCTGCAGCTAAAGTTGCAAAAATAAGAGCTTGAATACCACTTGTAAATAATCCAAGGAACATAACAGGTATAGGAACTACTAAAGGTACTAAAGAAACAAGAACAACAACTACTAATTCATCAGCTAATATATTTCCGAAAAGTCGAAAACTAAGTGATAAAGGTTTTGTGAAATCTTCTAAGATATTAATGGGTAAAAGAATTGGAGTTGGTTGAATGTATTTACCGAAATAACCTAATCCCTTTTTTGTAAGACCCGCATAAAAATATGCTACTGATGTGAGTAAAGCTAAAGCAACAGTAGTATTTATATCATTTGTGGGTGCGGCTAACTCTCCATGAGGTAACTGTATGATTTTCCACGGTAAAAGAGCCCCTGACCAATTTGAAACAAAAATAAACAGAAACAGAGTTCCAATAAAGGAAACCCATTGACCATATTCTTCTCCAATCTGGGTTTTACTCACGTCTCGAATGAATTCAAGGACATATTCGAAAAAATTCTGACCGTCAGTAGGAATGGTTTGTGGATTCCGAACAGCTATAATAGATGAACCTAATAAAATAGCAATTACAACCCAAGAAGTAATAAGTACTTGGGCATGGACTTGGAAACCTCCTATTTGCCAATAGAAATGTTGGCCGACCTCGACACCAGATATATCGTATAACCCCTTTAGTGTGTTGATAGAACATAAAAGAACATTCATATTGCCCCCTGAAACAAATAGAACTTCAAAAAAAAATGATTTTGATTGGACCGTCTTTTTTTTTTTTTATTTTAGACTTGCCTTGAGTTGTATATTTTTTTGATACCAACTTATTACAATATCCCTAATTATTTTTATCTCTTTTGTGCCATTCAGGAATAGTAACCAATTCCATAAATCTAGGAAGTCCGACAAAAATAGATTTATCTTATTATTAATCAAGGATTTCGTATAGAGCTTAAATGGCCTTCACAAATTGCAAATACTAATTTGTTAAGAATTAATCGAATTGAAGCTATAGCGTCATCATTAGCTGGAATCGAAATATCTGCGAGATCTGGGTCACAATTTGTATCAATTAAACAAATCGTTGGAATTCCTAAAGTGATACATTCTTCAAGAGCCCTGTATTCTTCTTGCTGATCAACGATTATTACAATATCGGGTAACCCTGTCATATATTTAATCCCGCCGAGATATGTTTGTAAGTGAGATAATTGTCTCTTCAACATAGCGGCATCTCTTTTCGGAAGACGGTTGAGTCCCTCCGTCTTTTGTTCCTTTCTCAAGTCCCGGAACTTATGAAGTCTAGTTTCTGTAGTGGACCAATTCGTCAACATACCACCGAGCCACTTTTTATTAACATAGTGGCACCGGGCCCTTATTGCAGCCCGGACTACTGAATCAGCTGCTTTATTTTTGGTACCAACAATTAAGAATTGTTTTCCCCTACTTGCTGCATCAAAAACTAAATCACAAGCTTCGGATAAAAAACGAGCAGTTCGAGTAAGATTTATAATATGAATACCTCTACGCTTTGATGAGATATAAGGTGCCATTCTAGGATTCCATTTCCTAGTACCATGACCAAAATGAACGCCTGCTTCCATCATCTCTTCCAAATGGATGTTCCAATATCTTCTTGTCATTTCTCCCCACACTTCCTCTCTTTTTTTTTTAAGAAAAAAAAGAGATGAGGTACCCTGAAATAGAAATAAAAAATTGTTCCAATGAAACCTTATCTTCTACCTCTACCGGGGATTGGCCGTTGATACACGATCCAAGCTATTATTCATTTATTTCTATTCGTTATTTTATTTATTATTATATTATTACCAAATCAAATGACTGCAGATAGGTAACAGGATGAATCTGCTCTTAGAAATTGAAAAATCCTAGAAATGATTGTTCTGATATACCATTTAAATTCTTTGAAATGCAAAAATCGAATAATTCTCTGTAGTGGAACAAAATATCTCTCATTTCCCCCTCGAATAAATTCTTCTTTTTCATTTCCAAAGGAATGTTATTATGTTGTCTTGAGCGATGCGCTAATCCTTTGAATCCGGTACCAACGGGTATCATCCCTCCTAGGACAACATTCTCTTTCAGACCTTTAAGCCAATCTATACGACCTCGGAGAGCGGCTTTTGCCAAAACTCGAGCAGTTTCTTGAAAACTTGCTTCGGATATGAAACTTTGCGTATTTAGAGATGCTTTCGTTATTCCCAATAATATAGCTCGGTAATAGATCGGTTCTTCCAAAGCACGCCCCGTTCGTTCCGCTCGCAAGACTCCAATTAGCTCTCCAGGTAAAAAAACATTAGACATTCCGTCTTCTGAAACCAATACTTTTGATGTTATTTGACGTACAATAATTTCTATATGTCTATTATGGATCTCCACCCCCTGGGATCGATAAACCTTTTGTATCTTATTAACTAAAGAAATACGGCTTTGAACTATAGTTAGTTCAGCACCAATTAAAAATCCCCAAGGAATTCCAAGAATTCTTGTTATACGCTCGTTCCAACCCTCAACTCTCTTTTCTAGGCTCATCGATATGGAATCAATCGAACGCACTTCTAACACTTGTTCCACTTTTGGAAGACCCTGCGTTATATCACCAGATCTTGATTTTTCATATATAAAGGTAACTAACGTATCTCCTTCATAAATGATTTCTCCATAATGGAGATGAACAGTTGCTCCTGAAGTGGCCAAATAAGGCTTAGCTAATCTTATTACTACAGAATCAACTTGAACAATTAAAATTTGACCCGATTTTAGGTGTGATCCATTTTCGGCTATACATATATTTTCACAAATAAACTGTCCAAGGCTAATTCTTGTGAATGTTTCATCACAATAATTATCATAATAATTATGATGGAGAAAAAACCAAGTCAAATTGAATGTATTCAAAACCATGTTACTAGACGGATCAGAATTCAAAATCCTCCCGTTTTCATCCATTAAATAATAGTTAAATACTTCAAAAGTCTGTTTTAAATTGTCCAGTTCCAAATAGTTAGTTATCGAGAGCTGATTATGAGTTATTAACTGAGAAAAGGAATAAAAATGGAAAATTTGAGGGACTGCTCCTAAAGGTCCTAATAAATTCCTAATTGAAATTAGCGAATCTTTTTGAATTGATTCTTTTATCACATTATAAGATTTTCCATCATTAAATGGATCCATTTGAAAACAATTAGATGCTGACAAAATTATCAAAGATTGCCCTTCTTTATTCCGATTTATATTTAACAACGTACGAATAGTTCCTTGATTTTGACTAAGGGATTGTTGAACCCTTCCCTTGGAATAAAGAGAATCCAATGGATTGCTATTGGTGTAATCAGACTCATTATTGAAGATCAATCCTGAACCTGAGGGGTCTTCCCTTTTTCTGATATACGAAATATGGGATTTCACTAAGTCTATTCTTAGGAAATTTCGAACCAAACCCAGACCATTTGTCCTTACTTCAACAAAGGAAGCGAGGGCTTCTTTGATAGAAGCACTTTTTTTGTCTTGGTCCCAATTCAACACTAAAGAAGTCCGAACTAATTGAATACTTGTTCCAGAAATTCCCCGAATAGGTTTACCATTTCCATAAAGGATATAATTGACAACTTTAAGTTCCAGATTATCCCTTTCTTGCAACGAATCTTGTGGGAAAAGTGTTACTAAATTTATACCGTCTGCTATTTCATATATGATTACAGGTCGAACCAAAACAAAATACTTTTTTTTGGTAGGTGTGATCCATTGTACATAAATCCAATTTTTTAAATTTTTTAATTTCTTAGAATTTTTTTTTACCCTTTCCGGTGATATCAAGATACCACTTTGTCGGGATATCTTATCCATCTCTGCAGGAAAATGTATATTTCCAGAAAATATTTTAAGTTCAATCTTTTTTTTTTTTTTCTCCACTCGTACCAATCCACCTACTCGGCTTCTTGTACTTAAAGTGATTGGTGTATCTACTCCAATGAGACTATTGTTCCGTACCATTATGGAACAAGATTCAGGTAAAATATGCACTTCCTCGGGAATGAAAAAAAATGGATCTACTTTCATTTGGTATTTTGGCTTAAATTCTTTAACTCCAATCAAATCTTCTTTTTTTCGGATTGAATGCACCCCTATAGTCCCATATTTAGTAATTCCTAAACTATTTCTTCTATATTGAGGATCGTCGAAATAAGCAAGAATCGAATTTCTCCGAAAAAGACCATTTATGGGGATTTCAATCGAAATGCTAGAACGGGGCAGTATTTCTTTTTCTCGTTCTTGAAGTGATTCAAATTGAACGATGAATCTATTTCTTCGCTTCCTTGCCAATAAATCACAATTCCCTTGGAAAATCCAAGGATATATAAGATTACAATAACCCGTACATATGATTCGATTAAGTTCTGAATAATTAGGAATTCCGCTTTCTTTTTTACCAAAAAGATTTGAACTAAAAAATTTGTGTCTTACTTGATCATTATTTACTGAAAGGATAGAAATAGATCTTTCTTCGACAGAAAGAGAATAAACGTTAATTTGATCTTGATCCTTATAGAGGGAAGGAATTACACGGGATCTAAAGCAACCCCCGGATAATACCCATAAATGACTTGTTTTTGGTAAAAGATGAACATTACTATATGTAAATTCGGGTGAATGGTACACATCGGTACTCCAATGCATTTCTCCCTCTGAGTCAGAATAAATATGTTTTCGAACCCTTTCTTTAAAATTGAAAGTGTATGTTCCCGCACGAATCTCAGCAATCACTTGTTCTGATTCTACATATTGATCATTTTGAACTAAAAGAAAACTTTTTGGTGGAATAGTAACCTTATGTAGAATATCCTCACTCTCAATAGTTACATACAAGTCGATATAACATAAAAAGGCAGGATGCCCATGACGCGTACGTGTGGGATGAACCAAATTTTCATTGAATTTTATTTTTCCATTAGAAGGAGCTCGTATATGTTCTGCAGTACCCCCTGTGAATACTCCGCCAGTATGAAAAGTTCTTAATGTTAGTTGAGTGCCCGGTTCCCCAATAGATTGACCTGCAATAATACCTACAGCTTCTCCCAATTCGACCAGATCGCCATGAGTAGGACTTCGTCCATAACATAATCGGCAGATCCAAGATGTACTCCTACAAGTAAAGGGGGTCCGAATAGATATTGGTTGTGTTTGAAAGGTTATAAAGCGATTGATAAGTCCAATACCAATATCTTGATTTTGAATGCCAATGCATCGCCGGCCTATATATATATCGTCTGCTAATACCCGACCCATTAATGTTTGGATAAAAATTCTTTCTGGCATCATCCCATTTCGAGAATTCACAGAAATTCCT